TATGCACATTATTTTAATAATGTAAATAGACACACTTTGGGCTTTAAAAATACTACTAGGGGTTTTCCTGTTTCCGGGGGGTTTTCAGGAGTGTTAGTGATCTCAGGAGTATTGGGGGGTAGGGGGGTTTACGCGCAAAAACCCCGGGGGTATCTTAGATATCTTAGGAGAAATATTCATAAAATATCTATTCTTTATGCTCTTGATATCCAAGTATGTGGTTCTTTATTCAAAATCTTTTCACCATTAATACTATTTCCTCGCGCGCAAGGAAATGTTCAACCTTGTTAGTTATTACCGTGTGCACTCTGAAATGTCAAGTGAAAGGAAACCAAAAAAGAGGAACCCCTTGCTCGCTGGAGTGAACGCTCGGCTTGCTGGGTAACGAGTCGTATGTACTCCACCATTAACTTATGCCAGCGTCAATGAAAGTGTGGGGAATAAATCAATTCATGGCCCTGAAGTAGGAACCAAATGCCAGGAATAATTCACTAAGTGAAACCCCCACAATAGTTGTCCCTCACCTTCAATAAACGTATGCATTAAGGAATCAACTGATGGTCGGTTCTTACTACATTAAGATTTTACTCTTAATAGGATGGTGGGTAAAGGTATATCTTGACTTATGGATATTTATGTTAGGTCTTAAATTTCGCCAGTCTTTATTTCAGTTATGTATAATATATAGTTAATGCTTTATGTATATCTTAGTATATATGTTGATATATGAATGTTTTAATTCTATTTATGTTGATAAAACATTAATGTACTTGAATACTATTGATATGGTTAATATAGTTTTATGGTGTAAGTACATACATGCATTTAAAAACGCATGTATGTATGTGCAAAGAATAGTTTAGTTTAGAATCCTAGCTTTGGGAGTTAGGGGTAGGAGTTAAAATCTCCTTTCTTTGAGCAGTAGGGAGGATTTTAACCTCCGGCATCCGGTTTACAAGACCGGCGCTCTAAAGCTGAGCTACTAGTGCAAGATCATCCAAGGGCTTTGTTTTCTAGTCAGGCTGCTAAGGGCGTTAGGACTAGAAAGAGGAAGAAGTACAAGAAGGATGCGACTTGTCCAATGATGATGAAGGGATGTTCTACAGGTATTCCTCCGATTCAGGTGAGAATGGCGACGTCTGCGACGAGGGCTCAGAACAAAAACTGGGTGACGGGGCGGAATGTGAGGCTTCGTTGTTTTGACGTATGGAGGATGGGAACAACTATTAGTACGAGGATGGAGAATAAGAGGGCTAGGACACCTCCTAGCTTGTTTGGGATGGAACGAAGAATTGCGTACGCGAATAGGAAATATCACTCAGGCTTGATGTGAGGAGGGGTTACTAGTGGGTTGGCTGGGGTGAAGTTGTCTGGGTCGCCGAGGAGATTTGGGGAAAATAGTGCTAAGGATGTAAGTGCGATGAGGAGTGCTGCGAACCCTAGTAGGTCTTTGTACGAGAAGTATGGGTGGAATGAGACTTTGTCTGCGTCCGAGTTAAGGCCGAGTGGGTTGTTTGAGCCTGTTTCATGGAGAAAAAGTAGGTGAATCACTGTTGCAGCTGCAATGATGAACGGGAAGAGGAAGTGGAAAGCGAAGAAGCGGGTGAGGGTAGCGTTGTCTACTGAGAAGCCGCCTCAGATCCATTGGACGAGGGTGTTTCCGATGTATGGTACGGCGGACAGGAGATTAGTGATGACAGTAGCGCCTCAAAATGATATCTGACCTCAGGGGAGGACGTAGCCTACGAAGGCGGTTATCATAACTAGAAGAAGTAACACTACGCCGATGTTCCATGTTTCTTTGTAAAGATAGGAGCCGTAATATAAACCTCGGCCGATATGCATGTAGATGCAGATGAAGAAGAAAGATGCGCCGTTGGCGTGGATGTTGCGAATTAGTCACCCATAGTTTACGTCTCGGCAGATGTGTGCTACTGAAGAGAAAGCTGTTGCGATATCAGAAGTGTAGTGTATGGCGAGGAATAGTCCTGTGAGGATTTGGATAACCAAGCAGAGGCCTAGTAAGGAGCCAAAGTTTCATCAGACTGAGATATTAGAGGGTGCGGGAAGGTCAACTAATGCGTCGTTTGCGATTTTTAGGAGTGGGTGGGTTTTTCGGAGGCTTGCCATTAGGGTTCTTGTAGTTGAATAACAACGGTGGTTTTTCAAGCCATTAGTCCTGGTTAAAATCCTGGCGGGAATTATGACTTATATTATGTCTTTGTTTTTGTTTGGCCTAGTGTTAGGGTTGGTTGCAGTTGCTTCTAACCCCTCCCCGTACTTTGCGGCTTTAGGGTTAGTAGTGGTTGCGGGGATGGGGTGTGGGGTATTGGTGGGCCATGGGGGCCCTTTCTTATCTTTAATTCTGTTTTTAATTTATTTGGGAGGGATGTTAGTCGTGTTTGCGTATTCAGCAGCTTTAGCTGCGGAGCCTTACCCTGAAAGTTGAGGGAGCCGACCGGTTGCAGTTTATATGCTGGTATACGGAGTTGGTGTGGCCTTAGTGTCTGGTTTATTCTGGGGTGGGTGGTATGAGGCTTCTTGGGTGCCTGTAGATGAGCTTGGGGAGTTTACTGTACTTCGTGGGGATACTGGTGGAGTTGCTCTTATATATTCTTTGGGGGGAGGGATGTTGGTTATTAGTGCCTGGGTGTTGCTTTTAACTTTGTTTGTGGTGCTTGAGTTGACGCGTGGGCTAAGTCGGGGCACCCTTCGGGCAGTTTAGAAGATAAATACTAGTGTAGCAAGGATCAGGGTGAGGAGGAATAGGGTTAGATAGGTTTTGATTATACCTTGTTGGGCGTTGCTTGTTGTGGTGACTAGAGGGATGTTAGAGGAAATAATGGCCTTGGGTCCTGTTTTTTCTAATCAGGTTTGGTCAATTATTTGACTGGCGATTGTTTGGCCGAGAGTGAGGTTTAGTTTAGGGGTAAAGCGATGGATGATCATTGGGAAAAAGCCTAGTATGTTGGAGAAGTGGTGGGTGGTTAGTTGGGGGAGGGGTTTAAATTGTTTGTTTGTCAAAGATGCTAGTTCTAGGGCAATTAGCAGTCCTAGAATGGTGACAATCAGGGCAGCTAGTTTGAGCAGAGGAGGTATGGTTATTACAGGTGTTTTCAGGGGAATGATGCTTGAGGTGATTAGGAGACCAGCGACAATGCTGCCTCAAGCTAGTCGTTTGATTGGGTTAATTACTGCTGGGTTATTTTCGTTAATAGGAGATATGGGGTTGAATCGGGGGTGGCCCATGGAAACGAAGAAGACTACTCGGAGGCTGTAAATGGCTGTAAAAGAGGTGGCTAAGATGGTTAAGGTCAGGGCTCAGGCGTTAAGGTGTGATGTGTTTAGTGCTTCAATGATGGCGTCTTTGGAGAAGAAGCCTGCTAAAAATGGAGTGCCTGTTAGGGCTAAACTACCAATGGTAAGGCAGGAGGATGTGAAAGGGGTGAGGTGATGTATTCCTCCTATTTTGCGAATGTCTTGTTCATCATTTAAGCTGTGAATGATTGAACCGGAGCAGAGGAAAAGTATTGCCTTGAAGAAGGCGTGCGTGCAGATGTGAAGGAAGGCAAGTTGAGGCTGGTTTAATCCGATGGTGACCATTATTAGGCCTAGTTGGCTAGATGTAGAGAATGCGACGATTTTTTTAATGTCATTTTGAGTGAGGGCGCAGGTAGCAGTGAATAGGGTGGTTAGGGCGCCTAGGCATAAACATACGGTTAAAGCAGTTTGGTTGTGTTCCATGAGGGGGCTTAGTCGGACTAGGAGAAAAATTCCTGCAACGACCATGGTGCTGGAATGCAGTAGGGCAGAGACCGGTGTAGGACCCTCTATAGCAGAGGGGAGTCACGGGTGAAGTCCAAATTGGGCTGATTTACCGGTAGCGGCAATAATCAGTCCTAGTAGTGGGAAGGTGAGGTCAAAGTCTTTGGCGGTTGCAAATATTTGTTGTATTTCCCAGGAGTTAAAGTTTGTGGCTATTCATGCTATGGCAAAAATAAGTCCTACATCTCCTACTCGGTTATAAAGAACTGCCTGGAGGGCAGCAGTGTTTGCGTCGGCTCGTCCGTATCATCAGCCGATGAGAAGGAAGGACATAATGCCTACCCCTTCTCAGCCAATAAAAAGTTGGAATATATTGTTTGCTGTAACTAGAGTAATTATAGCAATTAGAAAGACTAGAAGGTACTTGAAAAATCGGTTCATGTAGGGGTCTGCATGTATGTATCAAGATGCAAATTCAAGAATTGATCATGTTACATATAGAGCGACTGGAGTAAAGATAATTGAGTAGTGGTCAAATTTAAGGCTAATATTAACATCAAATGTTAGGGTATTTATTCAATTTCAGTTAGTAATGATCACTTCTGCTCCTTCGTTGAGGAAAAGGCCTAGGGGGAGGAGGCTAGTAAAGAAAGCTAGTTTAACTGCTGTCTTAACTTGGGAGAGGGCTCAATCGGTTCCGGATGGCTGAGGTGTCAGGGTTGTGAATACGGGGTACGCTAATAGTAAGAAAATAATGATTAAGCTAGATGTTATTATTAGGGAAGTGGGGTGCATAGCTGCTACTTGGATTTGCACCAAGAGTTTTTGGTTCCTAAGACCAACGGATGAGCTGTTATCCTTTAGGAGCGGCTCGAGTGAGCCCAGGGGTTCAACCAAGGTGGCGAAGATTAGCAGTCTTCGTTGCTAGCGAGCCTCTCTCGGTGGGTAAGGGGGCTTTAACCTCTATTTTTAGAATCACAATCTAATGTTTTGGTTAAACTATACCTACAAGCGGCCCACCCTCAAATTAGTTCGGGTTTGAGGATTAGCAGGATTAGGGGGAGGAGGTGTAGGGCTATTAGTAAATGTTCTCGAGAGTGGGAGGGGTCTAGGGCAATAATGTGGGCTGGAAGTGGGCCGCGTTGAGTCATAAGAAACATGTAGAGTGAGTAACCTGCAGTAATTAGGGTGCCAGCCCCTGTTAGTGCGAGGGTTCATCAGGATCAGTTAAATAAGGATGTGATAATTATTAGTTCTCCTATTAGGTTAGGTAAAGGGGGGAGGGCTAAATTAGCAAGGCTAGCAATAAATCATCATGTTGTTATTAGAGGGAGGGCCATTTGTAGTCCTCGTGCTAGAACTATGGTTCGACTGTGCGTTCGTTCGTAGTTGGTATTTGCCAGACAGAACAGGGCTGAGGATGTTAGGCCGTGTGCAATCATAAGGATAAGGGCTCCTGTGAATCCTCAGGGGGTTTGAATGAGGATGCCCCCTACAACTAGGCCCATGTGGCTAACTGATGAATAAGCAATGAGAGATTTTAAATCGGTTTGGCGTAAGCAAATTGAGCCGGTTATAATCACCCCTCAGAGGGCGAAGATGAGAAAGGGGTAGCTTAGTTCTTTTGTCAGTGGTTCTAGCATAACTATTATTCGTATCATTCCGTATCCACCCAGTTTTAATAGTACGGCAGCAAGAATCATGGAGCCGGCGACGGGTGCTTCAACATGTGCTTTGGGGAGTCAAAGGTGGACCCCGTATAGGGGTATTTTTACTAGAAAGGCCAGTAGACATCCTGACCATCACAGTTTGTCGGCGTAGGTTGAGAGTAATAGAGGGTCGGAGTATTGAAGGGTGAGTAGAGAGAGAGTGCCTGTGTTGCTTTGTAGGAGTAGTAGGGCTACAAGAAGTGGTAGAGAGCCTGCTAAAGTGTAGAATAAGAAGTAGGTCCCTGCATTAAGCCGTTCTGTTTGATTACCTCATCGGGTAATTAGAATCAGGGTTGGGATAAGAGTAGCTTCAAATATGACATAAAATATAATAATTTCGGTTGCACTGAAGGCTAAGATTAGGAAAATTTGTAGTGATGTCAGGAGTGTGATGTATATTCGTTGTCGATTAATGGGTTCCAGGGCTGTGTGGTTTTGGCTTGCAAGAATTATGAGGGGTAAAAGCCAGCAGGTGAGGACTAGAAGGGGGGTGGAGAGGGGGTCTGTCGCTATGTAGAGGTTGAGGGAGGATCATCCTGTTTCTGACAGGTTTTTTAGTCAGGTGAGGCTGGCTAGGGCGATTACTAGGCTGTGGAGAAGGGAGGTGGGCCATAGTCATTTAGTGGAAGTAAATCAAATTGTTGGTACTAGCATTAAGGTAGGAATTAGGATTTTTAGCATTGTAGGAGGTTTAGGCTTTGTAGGCGGTCAGATCCGTGAGTGCGGGCTGTAGCTACTAGTAGAGCGAGTCCGGCACTTGCTTCACAAGCTGAGAAGGCTAGAAGTAGTATAGGGGAGGCTGAGAAGTTAGTCGAGTCTAGTTGAAGGGTCCATAGGGAGAGTGCAATAAATAAAGAGAGTATTATCCCTTCTAAACATAGGAGAGCAGAGAGAAGATGGGTTCGGTGGAGGGCTAGTCCTGTCAACCCTAGAAGGAAGGTCGATGAGAAAGTGAAGTGAACGGGGGTCATTAGGTGATTGTGGACTTTAACCACAAGTTTTTGAGCCGAAATCAAATGTTTTTCTTAAACTAATTACCTATTCGGCCCATTCTAGCCCGCCTTGGATTCATTCATAAATTAGGCCTAGAGTAAGCAGAGCTAGGACGGTTGAGGCTCAGAGGAATGTGGTTAAGGGGGATGATAGTTGGTCTCCTCAGGGGAGGGGCAGAAGAAGGGCAATTTCTAAGTCGAATAGAAGGAATAGGATAGCAACAAGGAAGAATCGAAGGGAGAATGGGAGTCGGGCACTGCCTAGTGGGTCAAAACCACATTCGTAGGGGGAGAGCTTTTCGTGGTCTGGACTTATTTGAGGAAGTCAGAAGGAAACAATGGCGAGGATGGTGGAGAGTAGGATGGCAATAGTAATAATTGTTGTGACTAAGTTCATTATCTTTCCTTGGAGTTTAACCAAGACCTGGTGATTGGAAGTCACTTATACTTGCTTTGATACTAGAAAGATTAAGATCCTCATCAGTAGATGGAGATGTATAGGAATAGTCAGACAACGTCTACGAAGTGTCAATATCAGGCGGCTGCTTCGAATCCGAAATGGTGTTCAAATGTAAAATGATATTGAATTTGGCGGAGTAGACAGATGGCCAGGAATGTGGAGCCAATAATAACGTGTAGCCCGTGGAAGCCAGTAGCTACAAAGAATGTGGAGCCGTAGACTCCGTCTGCGATTGTAAAGGGGGCCTCATAGTATTCCATAGCTTGGAGAAAGGTAAAGTAGAAGCCTAGAAGAATTGTTAATGTTAAAGATTGAATTGCTTGTTTTCGTTCACCCTCTATAATGCTGTGGTGGGCTCAGGTGACTGTAACTCCGGAGGCGAGTAGAACAGCTGTGTTTAGAAGGGGAACTTCAAATGGGTCTAGGGTTGTGATGCCGGTAGGGGGTCAGCAGCCCCCCAGTTCAGGGGTAGGTGCGAGGCTTGAGTGGTAGAAGGCTCAGAAGAATCCTAGGAAGAAGAAGACTTCTGAGGTAATGAAGAGAATCATACCATATCGAAGCCCTTTTTGGACGGGCGGTGTGTGGTGACCTTGGAATGTGCCTTCTCGTACGATGTCTCGTCATCATTGATATATTGTAAGAAGAAGAAGAACTATTCCGAGGGTTATAAGTGTGGTCGAGTGGAAGTGGAATCAGATTGCGAGACCTGACGTTATTAGGAGGGCAGCAATAGCGCCTGTTAGAGGTCAAGGGCTGGGGTCAACTATGTGGTATGCGTGTGCTTGATGGGCCATTAGACGTTTTCTTGTAGGTAAAGGCTTAAGAGAAGGACGAAGACGTAAGCTTGAATTATAGCGACGGCAACTTCTAAGAGGGTTAGTAGGAACAGTAGTGTTGCTGTGAGAATTGCTACTGTGGGTATAAGTGGTAGAAGAACAAATGCAGCTGTCGCGATTAATTGGATTAGAAGATGGCCGGCTGTTAGGTTTGCTGTTAGCCGCACCCCCAGGGCTAGGGGGCGGATGAATAGACTAATTGTTTCGATAATGATCAGGACGGGGATTAGGGGGGTAGGGGTGCCTTCAGGGAGAAGGTGGCCCAGTGCAATAGTTGGTTGGTTGCGCATGCCAATAATAACGGTTGCTAATCAGAGGGGAACTGCAAGGCCTATGTTGAGGGACAATTGTGTGGTGGGAGTAAATGTATAAGGGAGAAGCCCTAACATATTTAGAGTGATGAGGAATAATATTAGGGAGGTGAATAAAGCAGCTCATTTATGGCCCCCGGGGCTTAAGGGTAAGAGAAGTTGTTGGGTAAATCGGTTGATGAATCAGTTTTGGAGGGCTAACAGTCGGTTGTTGAGTCATCGGGAGGAGGGGGTGGGATAAAGGATTCAAGGGAGGCTTAAGGCTAGGGCCATTAGGGGGATGCCTAAATATGTGGGGCTCATGAATTGGTCAAAGAAGCTTAGTGTCATGGTCAGTTTCAGGGTTCTGTTTTAGGGGTTTCTGCGCTTTGAAGAGTTGGCTCGTTTGGAAAGGTATGAGCTAGCACTTTAGGGGGAATAATGGTTAGGAAAATTAGTCAGGAGAAGACTAAAATGGCAAATCAAGGTGCGGGGTTGAGTTGAGGCATGTCGCTAGGGGTGGTTGGGAGGCACCAATCTTTAGCTTAAAAGGCTAACGCTATGCCCTGTTTAGCTTCTTAGCGAGGCGTCTTCAAGTATTAGAGATGATCAATTTTCAAAGTGTTCTAGGGGCACTGCTTCTACTACGATGGGTATGAAACTATGGTTAGCCCCGCAAATTTCAGAGCATTGTCCGTAAAAGACCCCTGGTCGGGATGCGATGAAGGCTGTTTGATTCAGGCGACCGGGAACTGCGTCTATTTTTACGCCTAGTGCTGGTACTGCTCAGGAGTGAAGTACGTCTTCAGCAGAGACTAGTACTCGAATTGGAGATTCCACTGGAATTACTATTCGGTGGTCGGCTTCTAGGAGTCGAAATTGTCCGGGGGTTAAGTCTTGTGTTGGAATTATATAAGAGTCAAACCCGAGGTCTTCATAGTCTGTGTATTCGTAGCTTCAGTATCACTGATGTCCTATGGCTTTAATTGTGAGATGGGGGTCGTTAACTTCATCCATGAGGTAAAGAATGCGTAGGGAGGGGAGGGCAATTAGGATAAGGATAACTGCTGGAAGAACAGTTCAGATGATTTCAATTTCTTGGGAGTCCAGGATGTATTTATTGGTGAGTTTGGTGGAGACCATGGCCACAATGATGTAAAGTACTAGCGTGCTAATTAGGAACACAATTATTAAGGCATGGTCGTGGAAATGAAGGAGTTCTTCTATAACAGGTGAAGCTGCATCTTGAAAGCCTAGCTGTGAGGGATGTGCCATTAAGTGTACAAGACACGCGGGGTTTTAACCCACGATTCTGCCTTGACAAGGCAGTGTAATGTCTATTTTACTAGTGTCTTATGAAGAAAGTGACAGAGCGGTTATGTGGTTGGCTTGAAACCAACCTATGGGGGTTCAACTCCTCCCTTTCTCGTCAGTTTGATTGAACTTGAACGAATGCAGGTTCCTCGAATGTGTGGTAAGGGGGAGGGCAGCCATGTAGTCATTCTACATTAGTTGTTGTAAGTTCTACTGCTAGGACTTCACGTTTTGCGGCGAATGCTTCTCAGATAATGAAAAGGAACATAATCACTGCTACGAGGGAGATGAGCGATCCAATAGAGGAGACAGTATTTCACAGAGTGTATGCATCGGGGTAGTCTGAGTACCGTCGAGGTATCCCAGCTAGGCCTAGGAAGTGTTGGGGGAAGAAGGTCAGGTTTACTCCGACAAACATAATTCCAAAGTGGATTTTTGTTCAAGTGCTATGGAGGGTGTATCCTGTGAACAGGGGGAATCAGTGGACGAAAGCAGCAACAATGGCGAATACGGCTCCCATTGAGAGGACGTAATGGAAGTGAGCTACTACGTAGTATGTATCATGCAGGACGATATCTAGGGAGGAATTAGCTAAGACGATGCCAGTTAGGCCTCCGACTGTAAACAGGAAAATAAATCCTAGGGCTCAGAGAAGTGGGGTTTCTCATTTGATTGAGCCTCCATGGAGGGTTGCGAGTCAGCTAAAGACTTTAACGCCAGTAGGGATTGCGATAATCATAGTGGCAGATGTGAAATAGGCTCGTGTGTCTACATCCATGCCGACTGTGAATATGTGATGGGCTCAGACAATAAACCCTAGAAGGCCGATTGCCATCATGGCTCATACCATGCCCATATAGCCAAATGGTTCTTTTTTACCAGAGTAGTAGGCAACGATGTGAGAGATTATCCCGAACCCTGGAAGAATTAAAATGTAAACTTCTGGGTGGCCGAAAAATCAGAATAGGTGTTGGTAAAGGATTGGATCACCTCCACCAGCGGGGTCAAAGAAAGTGGTGTTGAGGTTTCGGTCTGTAAGAAGCATTGTAATGCCAGCAGCAAGGACGGGCAGGGAGAGCAGAAGAAGCACAGCAGTAATCAGAACTGCCCACACGAATAGAGGGGTCTGATATTGGGAGATGGCAGGGGGTTTCATGTTAATGATAGTTGTAATGAAGTTGATAGCTCCGAGGATGGAAGAAATTCCTGCTAAGTGGAGAGAAAAAATGGTTAGGTCGACGGATGCTCCTGCATGGGCTAAGTTTCCTGCTAGGGGTGGGTAAACGGTTCATCCTGTCCCAGCTCCAGCTTCTACCCCGGAAGAGGCAAGGAGGAGAAGGAAGGATGGTGGAAGTAGTCAAAAACTCATGTTGTTCATTCGAGGGAATGCTATGTCTGGGGCACCGATTATTAGTGGTACGAGTCAGTTTCCAAATCCTCCGATCATAATTGGTATTACTATAAAGAAAATTATTACGAATGCATGTGCTGTAACAATTACATTATAAATTTGGTCGTCTCCTAGGAGGGCGCCTGGTTGGCTTAGTTCTGCTCGAATGAGCAGGCTTAGGGCTGTACCCACTATTCCGGCTCAAGCACCAAATACTAGATAGAGGGTGCCGATGTCTTTGTGATTGGTCGAGAAAAATCAACGTGTGATTGCCACAGGTAGGATGGCTGAGTTTTAAGCGGTGGATTGTAGCCCCATAGACAGAGGTTTGAATCCTCTTCTTACCAAGCCCCGAGGTGTTTTACATATTAGATTGCAAATCTTAAGAAGTAGGCTAACCCCTACCGGGGCTTTTCCCCGCCTTTAGTCTTTTAATAGGCGGGGAAAAGCTAGATGGATGCTCGCTGGTTTGGGCGCTTAGCTGTTAACTAAGAGTTTGCAGGATCGAGGCCTGCCTATCTAGAAAGGCTTTAGCTTAATTAAAGTATCTGTTTTGCATGCAGAAGATGTGGGGTAATGTCCCGCAAGTCTTATCAGGGGCTGGGAGATTTTCACTCCCGCTTAGGGCTTTGAAGGCCCTTGGTCTTGTACTATCCTAAGCCCCTTAGAGGGTTAATAGGGCAACTGCAGCCGGGGTAAGGGGCAATAAAGACAAAGTGGCTGTGGTTGAGATGGCCAGAGGTAGGGTTAATTGTGTGGAGGGGAGGCGTCAGGGCGTAGTCCCGGTGAGATTGTTGGGGGATATAGTTAGGGTCATTGCGTATGTGAGGCGTAAATAAAAATATAGGCTTAAGAGGGCAGTTAGGGCAGCTAGTGTGGCTGTAGGGGCGAGGCCTTGTTTGGCTAGTTCTTGGAGGATTAGTCATTTTGGTATAAAACCTGTTAGTGGGGGTAGGCCACCCAGTGAGAGGAGAATAAGTGGGGCAAGGGATGTAAGTATGGGGGCTTTTGCCCAGGAGGTGGCGAGGGCATTAATGGTAGTCGACTTATTTAGTTTGAATACAAGGAATGTTGAGAATGTTATAATAAAGTACGTGAGAAGGGCTAGCAGTGTGAGAGAGGGGGAAAACTGTAATACTAGAATCATTCAGCCTAGATGAGCAATTGAGGAGTAGGCAAGGATTTTTCGTAGTTGGGTCTGGTTAAGGCCTCCTCAGCCCCCAACTAGGGTGGATATAAGCCCTAGGATGATTAAAATGGTTGAATTGGTCGGTTGGATTTGGAGGAGTAGGGCGAAAGGGGCAAGTTTTTGCCAGGTTGAGAGAATGAGGCCTGTGGTAAGGTCTAATCCTTGAAGGACTTCGGGTAGTCAGGCATGGACTGGGGCAAGGCCGATTTTTAATGCAAGGGCAAGGGTAATTAGGGTGACAGGAAGGGGGTGTGATATCTGTTGAATGTCCCATTGTCCGGTAAGTCAAGCGTTGGTGGTGCTGGCAAAAAGTAGTATGGCGGCTGCGGTGGCTTGGGTAAGAAAATATTTAGTAGTTGCTTCGACTGCTCGTGGGTGGTGGTGTTGGGCTATAAGTGGGATAATGGCGAGGGTATTTATTTCAAGTCCTATTCAGGCCAGGAGTCAATGAGAGCTGGCAAAGGTGATTGTGGTTCCTAGGCCTAGTCCAAATAGCAGGGTGGCTAAGATGTACGGGTTCATTAGTAAAGGAAGGAGTTTAACCAACATGTTTGGGGTATGGGCCCAAAAGCTTAATTAGCTGACTTTACTAGGAAGTGGTGTAGTGGAAGCACTGAGAGTTTTGATCTCTCTAGGTAGGGTTCGAGTCCCTTCTTTCTAAGGAGTCGGGGGGACTTTAACCCCCATAGTTCACTCTATCAAAGTGGCCCTTTGGCTTCAGGCACAACTCCGGGGTTATAGTTGAGGGGGTAGTCCTGCGAATGCAATGGGGAGTGAAAGGTGCCAAATGACCAGGGATAGTGTGAGGGGTAGGAAATTTTTTCAAATTAGGTGTATGAGCTGGTCGTACCGGAATCGGGGGTAGGAGGCCCGGACTCAAAGGAAAACGATTGAAAGGAGGGCGGCTTTAGTTATTAGGTTGACTGCGGTGAGTTCTGGCATCGTCGGGATATGTGCGGCACCTAAGAAGAGGGTGGCGGAAAGTGTATTTATAAGTAAGATGTTGGCATATTCTGCTAGGAAGAATAGGGCAAAGGGGCCCCCTGCATATTCTACGTTGAAGCCTGATACTAGTTCTGACTCACCTTCGGTTAGGTCGAATGGTGCTCGATTGGTTTCTGCCAGGGTTGAAATGTACCATATAGCGGCTAAAGGTCAGGCTGGTAAAATCAACCAAACGCTTTCTTGGGCAATGTTGAAGGTCTGCAGGGTGAAGCCGCCAGTGAAGATAATAGCGTTTAAGAGGATAAGTCCGAGGCTGACTTCGTATGAAATGGTTTGGGCTACGGCCCGTAGGGCACCAATTAGGGCATATTTTGAATTTGATGCTCAGCCTGAGCCTAGGATTGAATAAACTGCAAGGCTGGATAGGGCTAAGATAAATAAGATACCTAGGTTTAGGTCAATTACTGGGTAGGGTAGGGGCATTGGAGCTCACAGGGTGAGAGCGAGTGTGAGGGCTAGCATTGGGGTAAGAAGGAAAAGGATGGGGGAGGAGGTTGAGGGGCGTACGGGTTCTTTAATAAATAGTTTTACCCCGTCGGCGATGGGTTGTAGAAGGCCGTAGGGCCCTACAATGTTTGGCCCTTTTCGCAGTTGCATGTAGCCAAGCACTTTTCGTTCAAGCAGGGTTAGGAAAGCAACGGCTAGTAGAACTGGGACGATGAAAGCTAGGGGATTAATGATGTGGGTGATGAGTGTTGAAATCATAGTTAAGGAGAGGACTTGAACCTCTGTTGAAAGGGCTTAGGTCTTTTGCAGTAACCGGGCTCTGCCACCTTAACATGCCGTTTTCTTCGGCACAGGGGCATGCCCTTTTGCCTATTTTAGTTGTTTTCATTAGGTGGGGGTGAGGCGTGCTTTAAGCATGGGCCTCTTCTTTTCGGTCCTTTCGTACTAGAAAAGATCATGTCATAGATAGAAACTGACCTGGATTACTCCGGTCTGAACTCAGATCACGTAGGACTTTAATCGTTGAACAAACGAACCCTTAATAGCGGCTGCACCATTAGGATGTCCTGATCCAACATCGAGGTCGTAAACCCCCTTGTCGATATGGGCTCTAAAAGGGGATTGCGCTGTTATCCCTAGGGTAACTCGGTCCGTTGATCGGCGTTGCCGGATCTTATTGGTCAGAAATTCTGTTTGTTAGAGCAGGAGCTCTTAGTTGTAGGAGGGGTACTCCCATTCCACGTGGGGGTTTTTTGTTTCCCCGCGGTCGCCCCAACCAAAGACATTAGGGCAGGGTTCATCTGGTTTAATCCTTTATTTAGGAGTGTTTAACATGATCTGCCTGGGTGTCTAAAGCTCCATAGGGTCTTCTCGTCTTATGGTTTTATCCCCGCTTCTGCACGGGGAGATCAATTTCATTGACTTGAAAGAGGAGACAGCTAAGCCCTCGTTATGCCATTCATACAGGTCTCCATTTAAAAGACAAGTGATTGCGCTACCTTCGCACGGTCAAAATACCGCGGCCGTTAAACTTATAGTCACAGGGCAGGCGGGACCTCTTATTTTTCAGCTTTGCAAGAGGCGATGTTTTTGGTAAACAGGCGAGGCTTCATGTGTTTGCCGAGTTCCTTCTCTTTCTTTTAGTCTTTCCTAAGGGGCACACCAGTGTGGGGTTAACGGTAGTATTTTGAATGTTCTTCTGGTTGTTTGGTCTGTTGTTCAGTACCCTCTTTGTTTGGGGCCGTTAATGTTCGGTGGGGGGTCCGTTCCGATCTACACGTGTGCAAGGAGAGAGTTGTGTGCTCTCTTATTACTCATATTAGCATGATCACTCCCATGCTTGCATGGGATGGCCTGGTAGGATTAGGGGGTTAAGATAAAATTATCGGGATGAAGGGGCAAGAGGTATGTCTGAGCTTTAACGCTTTCTATAGGGATGGCTGCTTTTAGGCCCACCAGAACATTTTACCTTTGTTTTTATGATCTTTACCCTCCTGGGAAAGTTGTGTCTTGTTTCAAAGGAGCTGTACCCCCTTTGACTAACTCTCTCGGTTTCTTTGGGTGTCAGGAGGGGTCAAGACGGAGGTGAAGAAAGAAGCCGGGAGGCTGAACTTCTATCCAATTCTCAGGCAACCAGCTATAACTAGGTTCGGTAGGTCTGTCACCTCTACTCAAAGCTCTTCCCACTCTTTTGCCACAGAGACGGGTGTGCCCTATTAATAGGCTGTCTTGGAGTAGCTCACTTAGTTTCGGGGAGTCAAACTAAAGTTCTCTTTGCTTGGGGTTTTCTAGCTAAATCATGATGCAAAAGGTACGAGCTTAAATCTCTGCTTCTTTAGGCTTTACTGGGTTATTTCATTTCTCTTTCAGCGTTCCCTTGCGGTACTTTCTCTATTGCGCCACAGTCCCTTTTCTGTCGCCCATACTAAGGGGGAAAAATGGTTTGTTTAATTAAAATGTTGGTGTATTTGGGGGTATTAATAATGGTTTGTTGTTTTTGGTAGTGGGGGCTAGCTGTTGGGCGTCAGGGTGATCCGATTTGCACGGATGACTTCTCAGTGTAAGGGAGATGCTTTTCTGTCTTAGCTACACTCTGATTTTTCCAAGTACACCTTCCGGTACACTTACCATGTTACGACATGCCTCCCCTTTGCGATTATAGGGTTTTAGTTATTTGCATTTTTAGGCTTGGGGAGAGTGACGGGCGGTGTGTGCGCGCTTCAGGGCCAATTCAGCGGGACACTCTATTTCCTGCTTACTGCTAAATCCTCCTTTAGATGTACATTTCAGTGCATCGTTCGTATTCACTGCATTAGGGAATGTAGCCCATTTCTTCCCCTTCCATACGCTACACCTCGACCTGACGTTTTGGGCTGTGCCAATTTTGCTTACTATGGGACCTTCACAGGGTAAGCTGACGACGGCGGTATATAGGCGGGGAAAACAAGGAAGGGTGAGGTTTAACGGGGGTTATCGGTTCTAGAACAGGCTCCTCTAGGTGGATCTAAAGCACCGCCAAGTCCTTTGGGTTTCAAGCTGATGCTCGTAGTTCCCGGGCGGATAGCGGGTGTAAGGTGCTATCGATGTTTAGGGCTAGGCATAGTGGGGTATCTAAGCCCAGTTTGTACCGTAGCTTTCGTGGGTTCGGGTGGTGTAAAGCCACTTTCGTGATTGTACTTCTTATCCTCGGGTGCGTATAACAGCTTTGAGGATATTCGGCTTTAGTATATAGTTTATCTTAACCACTCTTTACGCCGGGGGCCATCAACTTGGGCCTCTCGTATAACCGCGGTGGCTGGCACGAGTTTTACCGGCCCTCTTAGCTTTGACTAAGTCAAGTTTTCACTTATGGCTTAATGTTTATCACTGCTGAGTTCCCTTGGGGGTGTGGCTAAGCAAGGTGTCGTGGGCTAATTTAATGTGCCTGATACCAGCTCCTTGTTCCCGGGCAGGGAACTGTAGGGCATTCTCACAGGGGTGCGGATACTTGCATGTGTAAGTTTAGCTAAAGTTGATAGTAAAGTCAGGACCAAGCCTTTGTGCTTGCGGAGCTTTCTAGGGCCCATCTTAACATCTTCAGTGTTATGCTTTAATTAAGCTACGCTAGC